AATACAGGGAACAAGGGAATACCGGACCATATCTGCTTTTGCGCCATGACAATCTCACTCGAATTACGGGGACCTACACATATTAGTACAGTATACCGGGGTCCCCGGCCGGAACCACACGTGCAAGTTTCCCTGCATGTGGCTCGTCCGTGCTTTCGCTATTCCGAGGCGCTGCCTGTGACTCAGCATGGGAGAAGGGGGCGGAACTGCGCACTTTCGTGTTCAGAGCATTGTCCGAGTGAATAGGCACCGCCTACCAAGCAAAGCTTTCTTGAAGAGGCTGGGCTGGTTTCTTTTCGGCGCCCGTCTTTTATTTACATGTTTTTTCAAGGCAAGCCCCAGGAAAGTATAGGTTGGCTCCCAGCTCCATCTCGGCCGGCATCCCGCTCTCGGGGGGTCCTGGAGCGAACTACTCATTGCTGTGTTGCCCGGTGAGGAGCATTGTTTTGAGGGAGGGAAAGCGTGGTTGACAAGCCACTTCGAGGGACTGGAGTGCTTTCATCAAATTATGCATGTGGGCCAGGCCATTCCCAGCCCAAGGGGTGGCCCGATTCGGCCTGGCCTGGTCTGGAAGAGATTCACATAGAGACTCTTGCTATCCGGGAATCTATTTCTTTCTATGTTAGCTAGCGGGGGCGGGCTTTCCCATGGTAGTCCCGCTGCGGCCTCTGACCGTCCGTCCCGTCTCATCTTGATTTGGCTATACTTGTATGTATCCACCCATGTTAGCCCCACATCACATGAGTGCCTTTTTCTAAAGACTAAAAAGGCACTCATCAGTCAGCTCGGCCCCTTTCCTATTAAGCTTTCCCGCCTTAAGAGAATAGGTCCCGTTCAAGCGCCCCGCCTTTATTCATCTATACCAGCTGCCACGCACGGCCCAATAGGAACGATTTCAGCGCCTCCCTCTAGATAAGAAGCGGAACGCGCCATCACCTACAGCCCTTTCCTCTGCCGGGGACTTCCACGAAATGAAAACGGGCGGCATCGTCGTATGCTCGACATTTGTTGCCCTGGTTTATCTCCCGGAGTACTCCTATGGCCGATCTGTCACCCAACCTACTTAAAGAACGAACCTAAAGGCTTAGCCCCGTCCCGTTTGGAGAATGACCCTTATGGCACGGCTTAGTCAGTTATTCTCGTAGTTCAGATAAGATTCGGACCGCCACTTCTCTGAAAGTATGGTTCTTGCCTCCCTCTCTCCTCCCTCCTCGGGCTCGTCCATTCGTTGGGCGATCCCTTGCTTTCACGTTCGAGTGTTTGCTCGTCGTTTAGGCCGGTGAGTGAGATTTCTGCTCATTGCAGTAACCTCCGGGGTTCTTCGCACCTGGATAGTACCAGGACCCTTGTGCCCCGGCCCTTGATCAGATAAAGCTGCCCGCCCTATGAACCACAACTAAAAATGAGCCTTGCGACGAGACGCGGACATTCCCCATGCTGCGGTTCCCTCCGGTCCGTTCCCGGGTTAGGTTAGGGGAACATCCGAGCGATTGCCTTCGCAGATCCAAACGCGCTCACAAGGCGCACAATAAGAATAAGACCGATAGAGACTTCATAAGGGACCATTTGAGCTGCAGATCGTAATGCTCCTAGAAAGGCATATTTAGAATATAGAGGAGTGAAAGTTCCCAACAATCAACGAGTTGATCATACCCTTCTTTGAACCGTACGAGCACGTCCTCTGTCACCCCCCCACCGCGCTTACGGCTCTATACCCCAACCCAACTAGCTCTGGCCCCCGGTCCTCCTTTTCTATTCCTCGGGGAGCGGACGGTGGGAGCATGGGGAGGGGCGGCATCTGCTTTTGACTGATAGAAAGCATCTCTCTTTTGTCCCCCCCCAAAAAACAATAGAGAAAGTTGTTCTTGCCGCGTCGGAGACATCTTTTATCTGAGGCGTCGTCCGGCTCCTCATAAATGATGTTAGGATCGGCCGGCTCGTTCTCGGAATCCTAAAATAAAACAGAGACAGAACGGATTGTTTCAGTGACATATCTAATCAGACTGAATAGGATTTGAAGAGCTGTCACGATCATTCACATCAATTTCAGCAGGCAGGAAGGGCGCGGAAGCTACCGTTTCTAGAATGCAAGCAAGGTAGCTTGCTTACTCTCCTAGTAGCGTACGTTGGCGGCAAGGAAGGAGGCATTGGAAAGACTAGACCATACTAAAGTAAAGAGGCATTCGGGAAGCTACTAGTCGCTTCTGGCGAAGCTTATAGAAGGCCGACCGCTACATAGAGAGATCCATATACTATACCAGTCATGAGCGATAGCGAAGCCTAGAGAGGCGGAAGCAGTAGCTTCTAGGACGAAGCCGAGCCGATAGTCGGGCGAAGGAAGCGAGACCAAGCCGAGCCACTAGTGGAGTGGCGAAGGAGGCCTACTATACGTATACTGGATTAGTAACCGGTGAAATAAAAAATAAAATAAAAAAGAAAGAAATTTCAGTGAACTATTGAACAGTGTGATTGATCAGACAAGTACCAAGGGCTTTCGGTAGACTTCTTTCATTTCCGAATTAGCTTGCGAAAAGTCCTTGCATTAGTATGAGTTCGTTGACCGCGTAAGGGCAATCCATCTTGATGACGAATTCCACGATAACAAGAAATAGAAATTAATCGTTCGATGTCTGCTCGTTCTCCCCTCTTCAATTCCCAATGAACAACATGATCTTGACCTATCATTTGTTCAATTTGGTCGATCTGATACTTAGTTAACTCTTTTATCTTTATGTTCCCACTGATACCTAATCGATAACGAACCTGAATGGCTTTTTTAGGTCCAATTCCATCAATTTTTGTTGAGGCAATTCTTACTTGTTCATCGGCAACTGATCTAGCTCCTGAAATATATGACATTCTTGATCCTTCCTTTTACTAGTCTTCTCGGCTGGAATCAAAAATGGGGTGTCTCCTCTCTGATGATCTTTTCTATAGGTAGAACTACTGTAAGCGGTCTAAGACCCTTATTTCTTCCTATTATGTTCTCGTACCATCAAGAGTCTTGTGGAGGAGAATTTCACACTTATCTCACAAAATCAGTTAGAAAGTGCGGGCCGCGGTCTCAAAATGGAAGTTTTTCGCCTCTCTGCTTTAAGATAGCGCAGAAGGTTTTTTAGGGCCGCTATGTTCGCATCGCCTGACTCATAATCGAAGTGGTCTCGTGCGATCTCATGCGCGGCCATCATTAAGTTGGGTCTGAGCTGCCCGCGGTTACAGAATCGCCCAGCCCCTTTGACTCTCTCTCTATTAAAAAAGCTTTCTGCATGCGCTGGCGCAGGTTTTTATTCCTTCTGCCCAAAACAACGTTCGACTTGCATGTGTTAAGCATATAGCTAGCGTTCCTTCTGAGCCAGAATAAAAATCAAAGAAAACTACAAGCAACTACATCAACAACCGGGGGGAAATTAACCGGTACGTCCTACCTACTAACGCTAATAAGGTTGAAAGAAAGGATGCGTCGAGCAAGCTGTGCGACCCGCGGTTCTACTTCACTAAGCCCCGTGCTTGTACAAGACAATTGCATTGCCTTAGCGCAAGCACTAAGTAAGCAAGCTACCTTGAATGTTCTCTTTACTTTAACCTCATATTTTCTCTAAGCGGAGAATGTTGATGGAGATGTATTGCGGCCTTCTCCTGTTTATCAACTCGAACCTCATTCTTCTGCAGTTGATGTTACGGATCAGCCTCACTCTTTAGGCCAGCAGCTTTGCCCAGCATCTTCTGCCGATTGTCAGCCTGTTCAGCTGACCTCAGAGGATTCCAGTCACCCGGCACAGCATGTTTATTCCCGGCGGCGATTACATTATTTTCTTTTTCCCAGACTCCGGAAGATCAGCAGTCTAGCCCAGTTGCTTCCCCTCCAGTCGCTTCCTCAGATTCTGGATCCCTCTCTCAGGTTCGTCGATCCTCTCAAGTTTCTTATCTCGTTGAAGGATTTTTGTCTTATCTTATGCCCCAAAACATCGAGCTTACCTCATGTCAGTTCAATCTTCTCTTCTCATGAACCTGAATCATTTGCTGAAGCCTTCAATCATTCTTGCTGGAGAGATGCTATGCAGGAAGAAATCAATGCCCAGGAAAAAAGAAAAAGACTTAGGCGCATTGCCTGCGTGGAAACAGGCCATTGGCTGCAATCAAAAAATTGCCCTTATTTCAACTTGACGTGAAGAATGCCTTTCAACAAGGGGGATCCGCAAGAACAAGTTTCTATTCAGCCTCCTCCAACTCCAGGCTTCTCTTCTCGGTATGCAAGCTAAATAAATATTTACGTTACGGCCTCCGACAAGCTAAAGCAGGCACCAAGAGCGGCCTGATTTCATAAATTTAGCTCGTTTCTCACTGCTTCGTTTTTTATAAAGGGTTCCACTGTAGCCATGCGGATTCTTCCATGTTTGTTCGCCGACGTCATGGTCGTTGACTCATCCTTCTTTTATACGTTGACGACAACATTATCACCGGGAATGATTCTTTCTTCTCTTTTATTTGATTTCATCAAGGTAGCTTGCTTACTTAGTGCTTGCGCTAAGGATACATCGCGTCTCTTGGATTTCACGGCATAGCATCTATACCCGGACTGTGCATATCCAAGAAAGACACAAGGGGCCGAATTACTATAACAAGTAAGCAAGTAAACTGCCTCGGGCACAATTTATCTCTTAACTGCGCAGGCAAAACACGTGCATCCAAACACTCGCGCCTATAGGATGGTGCTGCCCCAGTAAGAAGTTCATGAGGTGCCGCTGCATCTTATTCCCCCCCAAAAAAGGCAGAAAGATGCCCCGTCCCTTCTTTATGCACATCCATATACATAGCCAGACACAAAGGTGTACAATCCGGTCAAAATCTGCGGTTCTTTAAATTCATTCACTGTAGGTTCTCTTACTTGCTCTAGTGGCTGGAAAACGCCCACCGGGAGGCGCCAACGGCGGGCTCAGGAATCGACTGGTTCCGAGCGGACTCGTGGAGCTGCTGCTTGGATTATCGTAGAGTAAGAGGAGCGTTAGGAAATGACTTAACTTAAATAAAAAACAGATGCCGCCGCTGCGAGGCGAGGAAGTCACTTGTCTGGTCTTGCGGTGCACCCACTCCCGTTTCGAGAATGAAATCACGCCCTAGCTCGACTCGAGACCAAGACTGCTTACAACTCGCACCAATAGCAGCACTGAGCGGCCGGAGATTGATTGAAAGGGCCCCCCCTAAAAATTAATGATTGTGATCAAGAGCACACACTGGACCTGACCCACTAATCATCATCTCATCTGGCGCGAAGCAAAAAAAAAGAGGAGCAGTGTAACTGCCCTTCCTTCCCAGCCCAAACCCCCCTAGGCGCCTACCTACTTGTGCTCGTAGCTCGATCGGAGGTTAAGAGTGTGGTCCGGCGGAAAAACGGAAGTCGTCCGTATCAAGTGATACGTGAATTGCTCAGTAGTGCTTCGCCACTACCGTAGCTGGCGGAAATAGCTTAATGGTAGAGCATAGCCTTGCCAAGGCTGAGGTTGAGGGTTCAAATCCCTCCTTCCGCTCCCGGCTTCGTCGTTTAGTGGTAACGAGTGGAGTGCATAAGCCCATAGGGGCGAGCAGCAAGCAGCCCCCTGTATAGGGCTCCGAACGTATCTTACTAATAATAAGAAAGGGGCAAGCCAAACCCTACTCCTAACAAGTTGCTGGCTTTTCCGCCGTTGCGCGCTAGCGCGCTTCCGTTTTTCAGCAGGCTTTTTCAAATATCCTATAAATAATAAAGATAATAAAGTAGGGGTTATAACTATAAGTAGCTAGCTAGCGCGCTAGCGTTTTGTTTTACCCCACTAGTAAGGGGGCTGCTAGTTGTAGCGCGCAGTGTGCTAGTGAATAGGAAAAGCGGATTTAGATTACTAATCACAGATGGAGACACCGAAGGTGATAGAACATGTTCGGTGCCTCGCCCTGTCTCCTTGGCCGGAGACTGCAAATGATGGGAATCCTATCGATAAAGAAGAGGCATAGGCATCGCCTCTCGATCCAATCTGTCTTCCCTGGCCCCCAACACACTCTTGATACGAAAAAAAAACCTCCGAGAAGAAAGAGATCTAAAGTCTGGTCCCCTCGATCACCCTTCCCTTGAACCGGAACTGGTCGAGAGAGATGAACCCGCACCACATTTTATAACCTTCGAACCCAACTAGAGATGGAATTCCAGAACCTAAACAACTCAGTTTAGAGCTCTTTAAAGGAAGGTACACCCATTATGGATAGGCCATTCCCCCCTATCCGTCTCTTGATCTCTCATTCCATAAATTAGTTGTTACTGATACTGAATCATTCAAGGCATAGACTCCCTCCTTCTTTGTCTTATTAGCGCAGGTGTTCGTCAACGATGAAAGCCGTTGAGCTTAAGACTCGAGTTGAGAAAGAGGGCTAGGCCCGGGGGGCTTTCGGGGACTGGGGAAGACGGGTGGATTATAGATCAGGTCCAGGATTCGAGTAAAATCGACCTTCCCTCTCATCTCCGGGTGAGGCCAAGGAATTCCTTTGTTCAATCAATATCTCGGCTGCTCAAGAAGTTGGACTAGCGTAGCGGCTCCCCCGACCCAGAGTGGATTCTAGTGGAAGGGCAGAGCCTCACCTTGCATTAGGAAGGTGTTCGTTGCTGGGACGGGTTCAAACTGGACTGAAGGGAGGATAAATTCAATACTCCGATCTTACTGGGGCTGGCTAGGGCTTTCGAATCAAAGCATGGGCATCTGATACTAAGAGGGAGCATTATATCGTCGATTGAAGAGCCAGGTCAGTAAACTTCTATTGATTATTGATTCGACTAGAGGGACTCCTAGCAACAAACTTGTATGAAGGGGCCCCCGCGGAGACGCGGGAGATGCAGGAGCCACCAGCCGGATCGACCAAGAAATGATAGGCCAGAGGGATGGATGGGCTCATTCGACTAATTAGTGATCCCTGGCCCTACCTAACAAGGGGATGTCTTTGAAATAGGGGATTGGTTGATCGGAAAGCTCGGGCAGTAGTAGGACATTTCATAAAAAAATTTCCGATCCGCTAGCTCTCAAATCCATTTTTTTTTCTTGTATTGTTTATTATGGTAGTTCAAGGGCACTCTTCCTAATCCGAGTTGAGATAGAATAAGACCCAGACGTAGAGTCCGCCGGAAGGGATTTTATCCATTGATTTTTTACTCCCTTCTGGCCGGTTCTTCTCTTTCCCCACGACCACGAGTAAAAAGCCCCTTCCAGATGGAGTAGTGCATTTATGTCTTGAAAGCCCACCCTACAGATAGAAGTTCCGATCTCTACTGCCTATCCAACCCGGAGACTCTTATTCGTGGTGGAGTGCTTCGAGTAGGATCCGATCCGATTCGATCCCAGCAGTCAAACTCCTTCCTGACCCGGCTCACCTGCCTCTGAAGCTGGAATGCCTTTATAGAGGAGGCTGCCCGAGGCACTGAAAGTTAAGTGGGATGTGGAATGTGATTGGTGATGGATGGTGGTTATGAAATAAGTTCTGCAT